TATTCCATGTATTCCGTGCTCCAGATACTCGAATAAATATCCGACGGGGCAGAACCATCTCCATTGAGATGAGATGACAGACCCATTTCTGCACGATCAATAGGATCAATTATAACAAGTCACACACTCATATTCCGGAACTACCGAAACAACGAAATTCCGCGGTCGAACTACCAGAATGGTCCAGAAATCCGAGTCCTAAGTGATTCATTTTTGATTCAAAAGCTAGGACTTCGTTGTTCTTGTGGGCCTAACTCATTGAAATTCCATCCAGTAAAACGGAAGAATTATAAATCTCCAAAATAATAGATAGGAATATCGCAAATAGAGCCATTGCGACCCCCATTAAGGGGGTAGTTCCCCATCCAGGAGCTACTTTACCATATTCCGAATTCAATGGTTTCAATAAATCCCCTGTAAGAGTTCTTCTTGGCCCAGATCTAGAACTGTCCTCAACGGTTTGTGTAACCATAAATCCTATTGCATTGGTTGAGATCTGTTGACTTTGTATACTATTCCGTTGTAAATAAACGATCTTGTCGTAACGTAGATCCACCATATCGTGGTCTTGAAATTTTCTAATAATGGAAACAGCAACCTTAGTCGCCATCTCTATATCCGGTTCACTTGTAAGCTTTACTGGGTATGCCTTATATACCGCTTTTGGGCAGCCCTCTCAACAACTAAGAGATCCGTTCGAGGAACACGGAGACTAGTTGAAATGATGAACCTCCCCTATTAGTTGGGAGGCTCATTACTTCAATTGAGATAATGAAAAATCATTTCATCTTTTTAGTCGAAATCCTAGGCGGGTCTCTAAAAAAGATAGCGAAAAAAATTATCCCTAGAGTCGAAATTAACAGGAATGTATAAACCAATGCTTCCATAGATTCGATCGTGGTTTACAATTATAGCTTCCACACCTGTGCATTTGGGATCATTTCCCAGACAAGGAAAGGGTAATATTTAAAGAAAAGCAATAATGAAAATACAAATTTCTCCGGTACCCCGCCTATACCTATGCTAAATAAAAAAAATAGAGGCGAATGATACCAGACCAGAACAACGTTGTATCAAACTACTTGTCTCCTTGTAGTTGGATCTCCAAGTTTTTGGAATGCCCCAAATTCGACTTGAGCATCCAAATCTGGGTCAATCCCAGCAAAAACATCTCTGAACAAGGTTCTAGCACCGTGCCAAATGTGTCCGAAAAAGAAGAGCAAAGCAAACGAAGCATGTCCAAAAGTGAACCAACCCCTTGGACTGCTACGAAAAACGCCATCAGATTTCAAAGTAGCACGATCTAATTCAAAAATTTCCCCCAATTGCGCACGTCTAGCATATTTTTTCACAGTAGCGGGATCACTATAGCTGATTCCATTGAGTTCGCCACCATAGAACTCAACAGTTACGCCTACTTGTTCGACACTATATTTTGATTCTGCCCTTCTAAAAGGAACATCGGCTCGCACAATTCCGTCTCCGTCTACCAAAACGACTGGAAATGTTTCAAAAAAAGTAGGCATACGGCGTACAAAAAGCTCATGCCCCTCTTTATCTCTAAAGACGGGGTGCCCTAACCACCCAACAGCTATTCCATCCCCGTTGTCCATTGAGCCTGCTCGGAATAATCCCCCTTTCGCCGGATTATTACCGATGTAATCATAAAAAGCTAATTTTTCGGGAACTTTAGACCAAGCTTCTGATAAACTCAGATTTTCGGCTAGTCCGGTGCCAACTCTTCGATATATTTCTTGCTGGAAGTACCCCTGATCCCATTGATAACGGGTGGGTCCAAATAATTCGATGGGGGTAGTTGCTGAACCATACCACATAGTTCCAGCAACTACAAAAGCTGCAAAAAAGACAGCAGCGATACTACTGGAAAGGACAGTTTCAATATTACCCATACGTAATCCTTTGTATAGTCGTTGGGGCGGGCGGACACTAAGATGGAATAGGCCCGCTAATATGCCCAATGTCCCCGCTGCAATATGATGGGAGGCTATTCCCCCCGGAACAAAAGGATCAAAACCTTCTGCCCCCCACGCTGGATTTACAGGTTGTACTTTTCCGGTTAGGCCATAGGGGTCGGACACCCATATTCCAGGACCATACAAGCCTGTTACATGAAATGCACCAAAACCAAAGCAAGCCAACCCTGAGAGAAATAAATGAATTCCAAAGATCTTGGGCAAATCCAAGGAGGGTTTTCCCGTACGTTCATCACAGAAGATTTCTAGGTCCCAATACACCCAATGCCAGATGGCTGCTAAGAAGCACAAGCCGGAAAACACAATATGTGCCCCGGCCACACCTTCGTAACTCCAAATACCCGGATTCGCTACAGTTCCTCCTGTGATACTCCAACCACCCCATGAATTGGTTATTCCTAAACGAGTCATGAAGGGTATAACGAACATACCCTGTCTCCACATTGGATCAAGAACGGGGTCAGAGGGATCAAAAACCGCTAATTCATATAGGGCCATCGAGCCGGCCCAACCAGCAACTAGAGCTGTATGCATTATATGGACAGAAAGTAAGCGACCGGGATCATTCAATACGACGGTATGAACACGATACCAAGGCAAACCCATGGAAATACCCCTTTTTTATCAAAGATAAATGGACACTATGTGACTTTATCGCATTGGAAAAGACTATGCTATGGCCCTCCGCCTTTCAGTGGATTATCTCGAGGCAAGGGTTAATATTTATTCCCTTCCATTGGAAATAATTGAACAATTCAATTCCGCTCGTAGGAACAAAGAGAAACAAATCTATTCTATACCCGATAAGTACCAATACGCAATGGGGGGGGGTTGGTCCCATTTTTTTTTTGAGCAAATGCATAGAGACTTGTTCATCATTCGAATGACCCATTCGTAATAATTTTTTTTTCCGTTATTCATTCTGTCTTCCTCCATGAACCCTCCAATCTATGGGTAAAATCCAATAAACGTTTTTAAAAATAAACGAAAATATTAGGAAGGTGAGAAAGCCATTGTTACGTTTCCACATCAAAGTAAAATATAGTACTTAGTGCTTTTTTTTTAACTTAATGCCCATTGGTGTTCCAAAAGTGCCTTTTCGGAATCCTGGAGAGGAAGATGCAGTTTGGGTTGACGTATAGTGCGACTTGTCAGACATATTGGGTCATATGGGATTTCCCCGTTCTCTCCCCCGATCGAGATACCCCCTGTTTTGCCCAAGAAAGATTGATTGAATCGTTAATAATAATTATAATTCGAATTCGGAGCGTGAAGCGCAATTAGATCAATTTTTTTGTTGGTTTGGGGATCAAAATTATATCAATTAATCCGTATTATCAACTAGAATAATTTATGGTTAGGTTGGACCAATAAGAAGTATCCAGGCTCCGTTCAGGAAATACCAAATTGGGAATCTACGGATAATTACCGCTTGTATCATAACGGATTCTTATTATATTTATACCATAACATAATGTATAATATAAGTGATAATATAAGTGATCTTAAACTGCCAATCAATAAAGTAATATGATGAATACATCAAATATTTGGTATTGGTGGAAGGCATGAAACCGGGCGAATTGAAAAAAAAAAAGTCGTAGCAAAAGCAAAAAGAAGTGGTACTGGGATTATTTGTACTATATGTGCAAATAGAATTCGGGCAGATTTTTACCCGGAGTAGAGCATAAACCTAAAAGAATTGAGGAGGCCCGTTTAGGAACAAGAAAATAACATCGTGATTCGAATCTCGATGAAACCAATACATCAATGAGAGGTTAGTTCGATAAGTTCAATGAATTCTTTTTTTTATATTATAGGTTAAAATTCTTATAGGTTAAAGGGAAGCGATTCAAAACTCATGTTTCTTAAAAATGAAAGAAAAAGCCTCCTCGTTTAGTTAGGAAAAACTTTTTTTTTACGAAAAAACAAAAACAAAGAGGGCTGGAATCGACACATTGATTCTTTTTGTTTTTTCGTTTCGCCATTTTTTGAACCGTATGCATCTAAAGGCGCGTGTGCGGTTCCGAAGGAAATTTTGTCCTAATCAACCGACTTCATCGAGAAAGATTACTTTTTTTAGGGCAAGAGATTGATAGCGAGATCTCAAATCAAATTGTAGGTCTCATGATATATCTCAGTATAGAGGATGCGACCAGGGATCTTTATTTGTTTATAAACTCTCCCGGCGGGTGGGTAATCCCCGGAATAGCTATTTATGACACTATGCAATTTGTGTCACCAGATGTACATACAATATGCATGGGATTAGCCGCTTCAATGGGATCTTTTATCCTGGTTGGAGGAGAAATTACCAAACGTCTAGCATTCCCTCACGCTTGGCGCCAATGAGTTTTTTTTTTATTTGAGAGAAAACATAAGACTATGCCTTCGCTATATGGAATATAAATAATAAGTAATAATAGCATGGCACCTCGAACTCGATATTAACAAACCATTATTTCATTTTTTTTTCCATAACATGAGATTCTGTATCGAGATAGTAGTATGAAACAAAGGTTATTTCCCGATTTCATCTTATGTATCGGAGGTCTGTTTCAGCGTCACAAACAAATCCTTTTTTGCTTCTACACCAGAAGTCTCTTTCCGATATTTAGGTTATGAAAGAGTACGAAAGAAAATAAAAAAAAAAATTTTACTTATTTGATCCGATCAGAAAGATACTTTGGGATTGCAGAATCACAGAACAGACGAGATAAAATAAATATATAAAGCAACGGAACCATCATAGTATTTTTGGCTCCTCCGAAAGGAAGGATGGTAAATGGAGCATTCAACGATCTGGATCTGATGGATCTTATTTGTCTCTTTCTTCAATGGAAGGGAAAAGTAAATTCCATTTAGGAGCCGTATGCAATGCACAAAAAAATATGCCTGTACGGTTGTTCAATTCTATCTTTTTCCTCTTGCTTGTTATTCTTTATCCTACCCCTTCATGCGATCGCGCGAGATAGGGGAACCATTCATTATGTTATTATATTATATCGCCAGGGTTATGATCCACCAACCTGCTAGCTCTTTTTATGAGGCATCAACAGGAGAATTTATCCTGGAAGCGGAAGAACTACTAAGACTACGCGAAACCCTCACAAGGGTTTATGTACAAAGAACGGGAAAACCCTTATGGGTTATATCCGAAGACATGGAAAGAGATGTTTTTATGTCAGCAACAGAAGCCCAAGCTCATGGCATTGTTGATCTTGTAGCGATCGAAAATAACGGGGGTTTCGCATAAAAATCCTAGATTCTATCTCGAACCATAATTAGAATGATCCGTAAGTTCATATTTTATGTTCTTACCCAGGTAAAAAATTAAGAAGTAATTCATCATGATCGGGTTAGGATCGATCTAAACCAGCTTTTGGATACGATGCAGCATGCCAACCATTAAACAACTTATTAGAAATACAAGACAGCCAATCCGAAATGTTACGAAATCCCCTGCTCTTCGAGGATGTCCTCAGCGTCGAGGAATATGTACTAGGGTGTATGTGCGACGCGTTCAGATCATGGGCTGGAACAAATGAGACAATTTTTACAGTATCAATGACCAGTACCAACGAATAGGATGGAATGGACGAACTCCATTCACTATCTAAAAATAGTGATCTATCATATACCTATATTGTGTTATTGTGTGTATGGTATGGAATTTATGGTTTCCATTGGTGCAAATCCAATCACCTCAATTTGAGATGAAAAGCAATTCCCCATTGGTAGCAAGTGGTATCCATTAAGCGGGGAAATTAGATTTTAAAAACAGAATAATTCTGTTCCTACTCTTGCAAGAACGGACTAACAGGGTCAGCTACCTAGCCAACCTTCACAACTAAATGCCGTCACTGTATGGATAGATCTCGTTGTGAAAAGACCTATTACTGTATAATTCATGGGTAGAGCCAAAGAGTGTGAACTGTACAAGTTACCAAAACATTGATTAAATGAGTAAGGGGCTCCGGTGTATAGAGAGGACCTCACCGTTTAAGAAGTAACCATAGAAACGATGGAAGCCACTATTTCTATTTTATTTCTATTTTATTTATTTATCCATTTACTACGTATTTATTACTATTTATTTGATACTTAATATCGGTCAAATTTTATATTTTATTTTGGGGCGAAATGCAAATGCCTGGAAGAAATAAAAAATCGTGGTTGGGAAGGTCATAGTAGCAAAAGCCATTGGAATTTTTATTTTATACATCGGAAGAATCCGTTTTGTTATTAATTAAACTAGAAGAGGGGAAAAGAATGACTGAAAGAAAAGAAATCAATTAGTTATTCATCAAAGTTTTATTCGATTCAATGACCAGAGTTAGACGAGGATATATAGCTCGGAGACGTCGATCAAAAATGCGTTTATTTGCATCAACCTTTCGAGGGGCTCATTCAAGACTTACTCGAACTATTATGCAACAGAAAATGAGAGCCTTGGTTTCTACTCATCGGGATAGAGGCCGGCAAAAGAGAGATTTTCGTCGTTTGTGGATCACTCGGATAAACGCGGTAACCCGCGAGGGTAGGGTATCCCATAGTTATAGTAGATTAATACACGATCTGCGCAAGAGACAGTTGCTTCTTAACCGTAAAATACTTGCACAAATAGCTATATCAAATAAGAATAGTCTTTACATGATTTCTAATGAAATCCTCAAATAAGGAGATTTAAGGAATTCGACGGAATGATTTAAACGGAGTTCCCCGGAGAATGAACTCCGGGAAGATAGAATCGAAATTCATATGATAACAGTAGGAATGAATAAACACGCTTCAATAATAAAAAAAAGATTTCTCCTCCCCCCCCCCCCCCCATTATTTTTTCTTTTTTTCTTATGACGCGACAATCTAATCTCTCGGCTTTTCCAACAAAACATCAATCGGAGTTTGAGTTCCAATTAGAGTTTTTATTCAATTCGGGTGGTGGGTCTACTTATTTATGTTTCTAGGGCCGGTAGTTCTAGGGAACGACTCGGCTCTCTCAAATTGTTTCTCATTATTAAGAAAAGGTAATGAAGATAAAATGCGAGCTTGTTTTATAGCGATAGTAATTAATCTTTGTTGTTTCAAAGTCAATCTGTTCACTCTTCTAGATAATATTTTTCCTTGTTCACTAATAAATTGACTAATTAAGCTCATGTTTCTATAATCAATTCGATCCCCCGATCCAATTGGGGGCAAACGCCTACGAAAAGATCGCTTGGATTTACGAAAGGGTCGCTTGGATTTATCCATGGTTTATTTCTTATCTCTAAAATCCTAGTTTATTTCTTCATTCATTTCGGATCCGACCGAAAGAGGACTTGATTTGTTTATTTTATATTATTTTTATATTTTAATATAATATAATATATGTTTATTTTCATTTTTATAATTAAAAATATTTATTTAAATTTAAATATTAATTATATTTATATTATATTATATTATTAATTATATTAATTTTTTTTTAATTTCTTATTTATATTATATTTTTTAGCTTCTTCCT